CACCACCCAAGGGTTTTCAGTGAGTCCTCTAAATGGGGTGATGTCGGAAAAAGTTTTTATTCAAACATTGATTGGGCGTGTACTAGCAGACGATATATATATGGGCCCGCGATGCATTGCCATTCGAAATAAAGATATTGGTATTGGGCTTGTCAATCGATTCTTAACCTTTCGAATACACCCAATATCTATTCGAACTCCCTTTACTTGTAGGAGTATATTTTGGATCTGTCGATTCTGTTATGGACGGAGTCCTACTCATGGCGACCTTGTCGAATTGGGCGAAGCTGTAGGTATTATTGCGGGTCAATCTATTGGAGAACCAGGTACTCAACTAACATTACGAACTTTTCATACTGGTGGAGTATTCACTGGGGGTACTGCCGAACATGTACGAGCCCCCTCTAATGGAAAAATCAAATTTAATGAGGATTTGGTTCATCCCACACGTACACGTCACGGACATCCTGCTTTTCTGTGTTATATAGACTTGTATATAACTATTGAGAGTGAAGACATTCTACATAATGTGACTATTCCACCTAAAAGTTTTCTTTTAGTCCAAAATGATCAATATGTAGAATCCGAACAAGTGATTGCTGAGATTCGGTCAGGAACATACACTTTAAATTTTAAAGAGAAGGTTCGAAAACATATTTATTCTGATTCCGAGGGAGAAATGCACTGGAGTACCAATGTGTACCATGCATCTGAATTTACATATGGTAATGTTCATCTGTTACCAAAAACAAGCCATTTATGGATATTAGCAGGAGGGTCGTGCAGATCCAGTGTAGTCCCTTTTTCACTTCACAAAGATCAAGATCAACTGAACATTCATTCGCTTTCTGTCGAACGAAGATATAGTTCTAACCGCTCAGTGACTAATGAGCAAGTGAAACAGAAACTCTTTCGTTCGGATATTTCTGGTAAAAACGAAGGCAATCCTCCGGTTTATTCAGAATTAAATAAAATGATATATACTGGTCGTTGCAATATACTCTATCCTGCTATTCTCTATCAGAATTCTAATTTATTGTCAAAGAGGCGAAGCAATAGATTCATCATTCCATTCCAGTCGATTCAAGAACGAAACAAAGAAACAATGCTCTATTCAGATTCCGATATCTCGGTTGAAATACCCATAAATGGTATTTTCCGCAGAAATAGTATTCTTGGTTATTTCGACGATCCTCAATACAGAAGAAACAGCTCGGGAATTACTAAATATGGGCCTATGGAGGTGCATTCAATCGTAAAAAAGGAGGATTTGGTTGATTATCGAGGGGCAAAAGAATTTAAGCCAAGATACCAAATGCAAGTAGATCGATTTTTTTTCATTCCTGAGGAAGTCCATATTTTACCTGGATCTTCTTCCATAATGGTGCGGAATAATAGTATCATTGGAGGAGATACACTAATCACTTTAAATATAAGAAGCCGAGTAGGCGGATTGGTCCGAGTGGAGAGAAAAAAAAAAAGGATTGAACTTCAAATCCTTTCTGGAGATATTTATTTTCCTGAAGACACAGATCGGATAGTCCGACACAGCAGCATCTTAATACCACCAGGAGCGGGAAAAACAAATTCGAAGGAATCAAAAAATAAATGGAAAAATTGTATTTATGTCCAAGGGATGACACCGACCAAGACAAAGTATTTTGTTTTGGTTCGACCTGTAGAAACATATGAAATAGCAGACGGTATAAATTTATCAACACTTTTCCCTCAGGATCCGTTGCAGGAAAGGGATAACATGAAACCTCGAGTTGTCAATTATATTCTTTATGGAAATGGCAAAGTCCTTTTTGGAATTCCTGAGACAAGTAGTCAATTAGTTCGAACTTGTTTAGTATTGAATTGGAACGACGCTAAAAAAAGTTCTTCTATTGGGGAGGCCTATGTTTCCTTTGTTCAAGTAAGGACAAATGATCTGATTCGAGATTTTATAAGAATTGACTTAGTCACTTCCCCCCTTTCGTATACCGGAAAAAGGAACGATTCATCCGGTTCATGGTTGATCTATAATACTGTATCAAGTCGCACCTATACCAATCCGTTTTATTCCAAGGCATGGATTCAACAACCCCTTATCCAAAATCAAGTAACTATTCGTACCTTGTTGAATAGAAATAACGAATATCAATCTTTGATAATTTTGTCATCATCCAATTGTTTCCGAATGGGGCCATTTAACAGTGTAAAATATCACAATGGAATAAAAGAAGCACTTAAAAGAGACCCCATAGTTTCAGTTAGTAAATTGAAATCATTGGGTTCCTTAGGAATAGCCCTTCCAATTATGAATTTTTACCATTTACTAACCCATAATCAAATCTTGGTAATGAAATATTTTCAACTTGACAGTTTTAAACAGACTTTTGAAATACTTCAATATTATTTAATGGACGAAACTGGAAGGATTTCGAATCCCGATCTATGCAGTAAAAAATTTTTGAATCCATTTCATTTGAATTGGTATTTTATCCATTGTAATTTTTGTGAAGAGAGATCCACAATAATTAGTCTTGGGCAGTTTATTTGTGAAAATGCATGTATAGCGAAAACCAGGCCCCGCCTAAAATCGGGTCAAGTTTTAATTGTTCAAGTTGATTCTATAATGATTAGATCCGCTAAACCCTATTTAGCCACGCCAGGAGCAACTGTTCATGGGCATTATGGAGAAACCCTTTCTACGGGGGATACTTTGGTTACATTTATATATGAAAAATCAAGATCTGGTGATATAACGCAGGGTCTTCCAAAAGTGGAACAAGTCTTGGAAGTACGTTCGATTGATTCAATATCGATGAACCTAGAAAAGAGAGTTGAGGGTTGGAACGAGCATATAATAAGAATTCTTGGAATTCCTTGGGGATTCTTGATTGGTGTCGAGCTAACTATAGTGCAAAGTCGTATCGCTTTGGTTAATAAGATACAAAAGGTTTATCGATCCCAGGGTGTGCAGATTCATAATAGGCATATAGAAATTATTGTACGTCAAATAACATCAAAGGTTTTAGTTTCAGAAGACGGAATGTCTAATGTTTTTTCACCCGGAGAACTAATTGGATTGTTGCGAGCGGAACGAACGGGGCGTGCTTTGGACGAAGCAATCTGTTACCGAGCTATTTTATTGGGAATAACAAGAGCATCTCTGAATACTCAAAGTTTCATATCCGAAGCGAGTTTTCAAGAAACCGCTCGAGTCTTAGCAAAAGCTGCTCTAAGGGGTCGTATAGATTGGTTGAAGGGCCTAAAAGAGAACGTTGTTTTGGGAAGTCTGATACCCGTTGGTACGGGATTCAAAGAATTAGTACATCGTTCAAGGCAACATAACAACAAAAAGCAAAATTTATTTCAGGGTAAAATGAAAAATATTTTGTTCCACCATAGAGATTTATTTCAGTCTTACATTTCAAAGAATTCCCATGATACATCAGAACAATCATTTTTAAGATTTAATGATCTCTAAGCGCGGATTCGGCCCTTTTAACTAGTTTTTAACCAGTCTGTAGTTGATTTGGTAATAAGTAAGAAAAATAATAAGGAATACAAATAGAAAGGAATTAATGCCTTGGATTGTGTATCAACGGCCAATCTCCGGTAGAAGTGAAGGTTCCATCGGAACAATTATTTATTTTATTTCAGGGTACGGCGTCTCTTAAAAAAAAAGAGAGGAAGTGTGGAGAGAAATGACAAAAAGATATTGGAACATCAATTTGGAAGAGATGATGGAAGCGGGAGTTCATTTTGGGCATGGTACTAGAAAGTGGAATCCGAGAATGGCACCGTATATCTCGGCAAAGCGTAAAGGTATTCATATTATAAATCTTACTAGAACTGCTCGCTTTTTATCAGAAGCTTGTGATTTAGTTTTTGATGCAGCAAGTAAGGAAAACCAATTTTTAATTGTTGGGACCAAAAAAAAAGCAGCTGATTCAGTAGCCCGAGCTGCAATAAGGGCTCGCTGTCATTATGTTAATAAAAAATGGCTCGGTGGTATGTTAACGAATTGGTCCACGACAGAAACACGACTTTATAAGTTCCGGGATTTAAGAATGGAACAAAAAATGGGGGGGATCAACCGTCTTCCGAAAAGAGATGCAGCTATGTTGAAGAGACAATTATCGCACTTGCAAACATATCTGGGTGGAATTAAATATATGACAGGTTTACCCGATATCGTAATCATCATTGATCAGCAAGAAGAAGATACGGCTCTTCGAGAGTGTATCACTTTAGGAATTCCAACGATTTGTTTAATTGATACCAATTGTGACCCCGATCTTGCAGATATTTCGATTCCAGCGAATGATGACGCTATAGCTTCGATCCGATTAATTCTTAACAAACTAGTATTTGCTATTTGTGAGGGTCGTTCTAGATATATAAGAAAGCCTTGATTAATAATAAGATAAAATGACTTTTGGACCTCCATAGATTTTTAGAATTGCTTGTATGGGTTTGGAATGAAAAAAGAGAAATCAATATCAATGGGGATATTATGTGATTTGTTGGTATACAAAATATAAAATTCAAAAAAGCGACGATTGAATCAAAATAATTCCTTTTCAAGTTCTATTTCTGTCAGAGGGCAATATGAACGTTCTATCATGTTCCATCAACATATTCTATGCTATATCCGGTGTGGAAGTAGGCCAACATTTATATTGGCAAATCGGGGGTTTCCAAGTGCATGCGCAGGTACTTATCACTTCTTGGATTGTAATTCTTATCTTATTAGGTTCAACCGCTATTGCTATTCGGAATCCACAAACTATTCCGACTAGCAGTCAGAATTTTTTCGAGTACATTCTTGAATTCATTCGAGACGTGAGTAAAACTCAGATTGGAGAAGAATATGGTCCTTGGGTTCCCTTTATTGGAACTCTGTTTCTGTTTATTTTTGTTTCCAATTGGTCCGGGGCTCTTTTACCTTGGAAACTCATACAGTTACCTGAAGGGGAGTTAGCTGCACCTACGAATGATATAAATAC